GAGCTGCCATCCACGCACGAATACCCTCGTTTAAAAGAATATTTTTGGTGTAGAAAGTCTCAAATTCAGGATCTTCCGCTGCACGGATTTCCTGGGAAACGAAGTCATAGGCACGTAGGTTCAGAGCCAGGCCGACTACGCCAATAGCACTCATCCATAAACCGGTGACGGGTACAAATAGCATAAAGAAATGTAACCAACGTTTATTGGAAAAAGCAACACCAAAGATTTGGGACCAAAAGCGGTTAGCAGTGACCATTGAATAAGTTTCTTCAGCTTGAGTTGGGTTAAAAGCGCGGAAGGTATTTGCACCATCACCATCCTCGAATAGAGTGTTTTCTACGGTCGCCCCATGAATAGCGCATAGCAGAGCCGCGCCTAATACTCCGGCAACTCCCATCATATGAAATGGGTTCAACGTCCAATTATGAAATCCTTGGAAAAAGAGGATGAATCGAAATATCGCTGCTACGCCAAAACTCGGCGCAAAGAACCAACCAGATTGCCCCAGTGGATAAATAAGGAATACGGAAACAAAAACAGCGATTGGAGCAGAGAATGAAATTGCATTATAAGGTCGCAATTGAACAGACCGAGCAAGTTCAAATTGACGTAACATGAAACCTATTAGTGCAAAAGCCCCATGGAGAGCGACAAAAGTCCACAGACCCCCTAATTGACACCAACGAGTAAAATCCCCTTGCGCTTCCGGGCCCCATAGTAGCAACAAAGAGTGTGCTAAACTATTGGCAGGGGTGGAAACTGCCGCGGTTAAGAAATTACAACCTTCCAAATAGGAACTAGCCAATCCATGGGTATACCAAGAAGTTACAAAAGTTGTCCCTGTAAACCAACCCCCTAAAGCGAAATAAGCACAAGGAAAGAGCAATAGGCCGGACCATCCTACAAAAACGAAACGGTCCCTTCGTAACCAGTCGTCCATAATATCAAATAGATCATTTTCTTCTTTAGTAACTCTACCAAGGGCTATAGTCATAGTGATCCTCCTATTCAATTACTTCAACCATTTCCGAGCACCTCATATCACTTCCAAGGCATACGATAGTTTAATTATCTGTGGACGATTTCTTTCTCGTTCAATGCCCTTTTTCAATGGTCTCGAAGATAGAAATTTTGCATTTTTATCTATGGGGTCACAACCGAGGTCGTGGTAAATCCATGAATTTGATTCGATTAGTTTTTCTTATACTATAGAAATAAACATTTGAATTCAGCATTATTCCATGACTCCTATTTCAAAGCCTATCCTTTAAGGGAAAAATGAAAATAAAAGTAACCCCTCTTTTCCCACTCGCTCTCTATTGCATGGGTGGAAGAACAAAAATAGGATTCTGAAAAAAAAAGAAAGATATTGAAAAAAAAAATTGACTTTCGAAATAAATTTTTATGTGTAGCGGAAAGGAGTTGCGATTTTTTCTTATTCCTATAGAACATCTAGTAACAAGAATATGAAATCGTAAATAGCGAAAAATTCTTGCCTTGCGCGGTCTAAGTCTAAGGAAATACAAAAAATCCGCTTATACAATTTCATCTACATCGAATTTATATATCAGAATAGCGAATAGAGGCATCATTCAAGGAGTCAGGTCTACTTACTTTATATTTCTTTCCAATTTTATGGTGGGTTTGATTTTATGGTGGGTTTGATTTTATGGTGGGTTTGATAAGAATCCTTTTTGCTTTGTTGATAAATAATCAAAAAAGAGTTTTTGATTATTTATATAACCTGTTTGTTTTATTATAACAAGTCCTATATGGAAATGCCCGCTGAAGAGAAAATCTATCTGATTGTTTCTCAGTCAATATCGAATTTTAGAAAGAAAAAACAAGAATTTTCTTCTTTTTTTTATTAACATTAATAAAAAAGAATATAACTAAAATGGAATTGGCAATATAATTTTTATGGGCTTTTGAAAGAAAAAGGAAGGATTTTTTGCAATCGTTATTTCTTGCCTCTGTCATATTACGGAAACCTTTCGATTTGGAACGGGGAGAGATGGCTGAGTGGACTAAAGCGGCGGATTGCTAATCCGTTGTACAATTTTTTTGTACCGAGGGTTCGAATCCCTCTCTTTCCGCCCCCTCGGATCATTTGGGACTTTCGAATTGGAAGGAATTCTGACCCCCGGATTTTCTCATAGATAAATGTACGAAACAAATCCAATTTGTAAGAAAAAATTCCAAAAAAAATTGGATTTTTACTCCTCACGCCCAGGATTACGTCCTGGGTCATTAGATAAGAATCCAAAGATAAAGAGGGAAACAAAGAATATCACTACTGTATAAACAAAAAGTTTGAGAGTAAGCATTACATAATCTCCAAGATTTTTTTTTAAGGAATAGATTACCCGTTTTTCCTTACCACACAGATCCATTAGGATGGGTTTTGTTTATTTTGACACCTAAAAATGCAAAAATCAATTCTTGCAATTTTTTTCAAGAATTGATTTCTAATAAGCACTCTTATCAATATCAAAAATTAGGTTAGGTATTGTGTGGGTACCTAAAGGTACCTGCTCAATGTAGGTGCAGGGGTAGAAAGGCTGATCCAAATTTATTGCTGCAGCTATACATTCAATGTAGAAGAATTTGAATTTTAGAATCGAAGGTTCATAATATAAGATAAGACTTCTCGGCTTTTATCCATTTTTCGAATTTTTTTGGAATGAATACATCATTCAATTTGGCAGACAGAGTAGTAAAGATTTCATCGAAAACTTACAGCAGCTTGCCAAACAAAGGCTAATAGAAAAAAGAGTACAGGTATGACAGGCATAACATCCACGATTGGGTTGAAAATGGCATAAGCTTCGGGCAATTTGGCGAAGAAAAAACTAGTCGGATAAAGAACAGAATTAAAACAGATACAGGTTAAACTAAGTATATTAGGCATAACAAGCATTTCGTTCTTGTAGAGTAGATAATTGGATTTTGATTGAGTTATTTTTCTAAGGGAAAAAGGAAAAGGCGGATTCAAAATCCTTTTTTCTTCGGACTTTCCCAAACGCAAAATACCTCCTTGTATTCGCACTCTCAAATGAGAATGGAAGAAATTCGACTTTCATATAATATCTTAATAGAATTCCATGTAATGATCAATGCATTTTTTGGATTCTATATTATCCGCATGTCTAGAATCCTAGCAAGAGAGTATCCCTCATTTTTTATGTAATTGAAGTGGGATTGACGAATAACAAAACAAATAAACATACTAGTGTTTATTAGTGTCGGATAAAACCCGAAATGGGGCGTGGCCAAGTGGTAAGGCAGCGGGTTTTGGTCCCGTTACTCGGAGGTTCGAATCCTTCCGTCCCAGATTTTTCTGATGAAACGAAAGATGAAATCGTATTGTACCCCGCACGAGACAAAAGAAAGTTTATTAGAGAGAATAATTATCTCTTATGAACTCTTAGATTAGATGCATTTCTAAGCATTCATTTTCTTTCTCAGAAAACATAATCAAGTGTCAAGTCCAGTCAAATTGAATATCTTTATTTTCATGAAAAATTTGGTCTATACGTAAAACACTGTATAAAAAATGAGACCTATCCCTTTATGATAGAGATAGATTTTTGTTGTATTATATTATTAGCAAAAAGGGTCCTTCTTTGGTTAAGCGAAAACGATCTCGATCTGTGATTCTTTAAATATCCAGAATGATCCATTCTGGTAAGGATAAGGTAAGAACTGTTCGTTGGATAGAATGGATTCCAAAAATCATACTTCTACTAATTTTTGATTTGGAGTTGCTTCTTTTAGGTAAAAGAAAGAATGCTATAAGTAAAAGCAAAGACCTTAATTTTACTTTACACGAAATGTGTTTTTTTTACTTCATTTTTTTCTTTCTTTTGGTATTCGAGTCGAAGAAGTACGAGAATTCTATAACTACCAAAAAACTTTCAATCTTTTCATTGGAATAGTTTATTTAGTTAATAGTTAATTGTTTTTGTTACGGAAAAATATATTGCTAATCTAATTCTAATATAGTAATTAAATTAATTAAATTTTTTTTTGAGGTTGATAGTTTATTTGTTGGAGAAGAATCGATCCTTCTCTTCTCATTTCAGGATTGACCATCTCGAGTCCTCTGTTGAGAATTGAAATTCAATAATAAATAAGTCTTAAGCAAACTTGTTTATTCGTCTTTTTCGAACTATGTTTCCTTCATATGATAGAATATGGGTTTAAATAAATTGGATCTTTGCGGAGTCTTCCCCGATAAATACTTATTTCTTTTATCCATATTTTTCCATAGATAGCAAGTTTGAATTAGTATACAAAAAACTAAACTAAACCAATGACTATTCATGATCCCATCCATATTGGATCAATTCCCTATACCACTTTGCAATGAAATTTGAGGAATGTTTGTTATGGTGAAACTTCGTTTAAAACGATGTGGTAGAAAGCAACGTGCGACTTGAAGGACATGATCGATTGTGGATTTTGCTATCCATCATTTTTCATAGTAATGAAAATGCTCTTGGCTCGACATAGTCTGTTCTATTCGTCCCGAACCAAATTTGCGCTGGGTTGTTTGTAAGTAAATAGTACACGATGGAGCTCGAGAGGACAGAGTTTATTTTTTATCAAGGGAAAGAATCTAGGGTTAGTGAAAACTAATAAATTAGGCCAACTTTGTCAGTCTATCCTTAATATAGAAGTCGAAAGGTTAAAATAAGAAGAAAGTCCAATTTTGGAAGATTGGAAAAACTCTTTCAATTAAAAGTCTATCAAAATCAATCGCTCATATTCGATTTCTATAGAAGAGGGAAATGCTTTATCGAAGGAAATAAGAAAAAAAGGGTATGTTGCTACTCTTTTGAAAGAAAAAAGAATAGGAATTCCCGAAGTAATGTCTAAACCCAAGGATTTCACAAATCAAAGATAAAGAATTCCGGAACAAGTAAACGCGATTTTCAACTGTCTCAACAATAAAATTGTCTCAACAATTGAATTGGATCAGAATAAGGAATAAAAGTAAATTCGTTCGAGATGAGACAAAGAAAAGAGTTTAGAGACGACTCAAAAAATTTCGAAGGATTTTTCCTTTTAAGTCTGTCAGTCAAAATTAGCCAACTTGAGTCATGAGTATAAATGAAATTTGTTTTTTCTGTAAGGAAATTAATGCAAGTCATAGTCGAATTTCTATCTACTTGTATTATAGACAGAAATTCGAATCATTTTCTCGAGCCGTATGAGGAGAAAACCTCCTATACGTTTCTAGGGGGGGCATTGTTTAGCTACATCTATCCCAATAAGCTGTCTATCGAATCGTTGCAATTGATGTTCGATCTCGAAGAGAAGGAAGAGATCTTCGAAAAGTAGGTTTTTATGATCCGATAAAGAATCAAACTTGTTTAAATGTTCCAGCTATTCTCTATTTCCTTGAAAAGGGTGCTCAACCTACAAGAACTGTTTATGATATTTTAAGGAAGGCAGAATTCTTTAAAGAAAAAGAAGGAACTTTGAGTTAATTGAAGAACTAAATGAATAAAAAAGTAGGAGAGGGATCACTAGTATCCCTCGTTGTCTAATTATTTAGACACAATTTGCCTCTTTCTTAGTCCTATTTTTGACTGGATTTATGTCGTGCCAATCCAACATAAGCCCTTATTTTATTTACTTTTTATATCTAATTTGTTTTCTTACCATTGTATTTCCATTGACAAAGGTCTATTGAACAAATAGAATTTGTAGATAGATAGGTCTCTTTATCCTCACTCCATATTAGGTTTTTCTGCCTACACTTCGCTCAAATGATAGGGTTGTCCCTCTTGCATGTACTCTCATACAAGATTTTTGGATTTCTTTAAATAGAAATTGCTAAAAAAATGACAATTTTGCCATCGTGATTGGAGCCGCTCTTTTTTTAACCTTAGTGAAATTTAACCGGACCTGTTCATTTTGGCATTTGAGTGTTTTTAATGGGGGATAAAATCTTTCTTTTGATGTCTTGCTAGTTCAATGTTTTGACAGGAGCGTGCGGTGTAATTCCATTGATTTTTGGGTTTCGATCGTATCTAAGATCCTATTTTATCTGGGTTGCTAACTCAATGGTAGAGTACTCGGCTTTTAAGTGCGACTATGATCTTTTACACATTTGGATGAAGCAACAAATTCGTTCAGACTCTTGGTAGAGTCTAGAAGACCACGACTGATCCTCAAGGGTAATGAATGGAAAAAATAGCATGTCGTAATAAAATCAAATTCTTATTTTTGATTTTTGGAATGGAATAAAAAAATTCCGATTTTCTGGGTCTAGTGAATAAATGGATAGAGTCTGGCTCCAATTCTGGTAAAATAAAAAGCAACGAGCTTAACTTCTTAATTGAAATGATTCCCCGATCTAATTAGACGTTAAAAATAGATTAGTGCCTGATGCGGGGAAAGGTTGGGTTTTCCTATGAGCGGACCCTTGATTTTTTCTTTGTTTTTTTAGAAATCCTAATTATTCTTGATTATGGATTGAAAAGGGATGTTATGGATTGAATGTGTAAAAGAAGCAGTATATTGATAAAGAGACTGTATTCCAAAGTCAAAAGAGCAATTGGCCTGCAAAAATAAAAGATTTGTTCTCTTTTGTAATTAGAACAAACATAAACTAATTGGATAGAAAAGGAAAAGATCTGTGGATTAGACTCCCTTTCTTTCCAGGGTTTGTATTAAAAAATGCAACACCCTGTTCTGACCATATTGCACTATGTATCATCATTTGATAAACCGAGAAATGCTTCCTCTTTCTGATTCAAGTAGAAATACAAATGGAAAAATTCGAAGGGTATTCAGAAAAACAGAAATCTCGTCAACAATACTTCGTCTACCCACTTCTCTTTCAGGAGTATATTTATGCATTTGCCCATGATTATGGATTAAATGATTCCGAGCCTGTGGAAATTGTTAGTTGTAATAACAAGAAATTTAGTTCACTACTTGTGAAACGTTTAATTATTCGAATGTATCAGCAGAATTTTTGGATTAACTCGGTTAATCATCCTAACCAAGATCGATTGTTGGATTACAACAATTTTTTTTATTCTGAGTTTTATTCTCAGATTCTATCTGAGGGGTTTGCGATCGTTGTAGAAATCCCATTCTCGCTACGAGAATTATCTTGTCCGAAAGAAAAAGAAACAACAAAGTTTCAGAATTTACGATCTATTCATTCAATATTTCCCTTTTTAGAAGACAAATTTTTGCATTTACATTATCTATCACATATAGAAATACCCTATCCTATCCATTTGGAAATTTTGGTTCAACTCCTTCAATACCGGATCCAAGATGTTCCATCTTTGCATTTATTGCGATTCTTTCTCAACTACTATTCGAATTGGAATAGTCTTATTACTTCAATGAAATCGATTTTTCTTTTGAAAAAAGAAAATAAAAGACTATTTCGATTCTTATATAACTCTTATGTATCAGAATATGAATTTTTCTTGTTGTTTCTTCGTAAACAATCTTTTTGCTTACCAT